TTTCATTAAGAGCTCCGTTGTAAAATGAAGTAAGACCTAACCATTAAACAAGAAGCGATGGGAACGATGGAACCCATGAATACAGAAGATTTTATTGAAACTAAATCCTAACGATTCATTGGTCGGGATAGCGGAAGGAACCGAGAAATAATTCATCTATTCTGATCTGAGAAGTAATGAATTAACCTTACAACTAAACTAAAATAGATATTTAGAGTAAATATTCGCCCGCGAAAACATTCTTTTTTGGATTGCTACATTTTGGATTTGGGGCAATCCGATACGATACAATGAAAAAAGAAATAGAAATAGATGTTTAATTATATATCCAAAATATCCAAACAGGGTATACAAAACACTAATAGAATTTAGATTCAATGTCAAAGAATACCACGATTTCATCTATTATTCATTAAATATATATATATCAATTCAAATTCAATATTTTGAATCCTTTTTTTTTTCGCGAGGAGCTGGATGAGACGAAACTCTCACGTCCGGTTCTGTAGTAGAGGTGGAATTCAGAAAGAACCATCAACTATAACCCCAAAAGAACCAGATTCCGTAAACAACATAGAGGACGAATGAAGGGAATGTCTTATCGAGGTAATCATATTAGTTTCGGTAAATATGCTCTTCAAGCGCTTGAACCCGCTTGGATCACATCTAGACAAATAGAAGCAGGGCGGCGGGCAATGACACGAAATGCACGTCGTGGTGGAAAAATATGGGTACGTATATTTCCCGACAAACCAGTTACAGTAAGACCCACAGAAACACGTATGGGTTCGGGTAAAGGCTCTCCTGAATATTGGGTAGCTGTTGTTAAACCGGGTCGAATACTTTATGAAATGGGTGGGGTCGCAGAAAATATAGCCAGAAAGGCAATTTCAATAGCAGCGTCCAAAATGCCTATCAAAACTCAATTTATTATGTTGGGATAAGAATGTAGAATCAAAGAAAATAAATCCTGGAAATGAAAAATGTAAGGTTTTTTTTGACAAAAAATATTTCTTTCTTTTTCTTAGCCCTTTGCATTGAAAGAACAAATAAAAAAATGATTCAACCCCAGACACATTTGAATGTAGCAGATAACAGTGGGGCTCGAGAATTGATGTGTATTCGAATCATAGGAGCTAGTAATCGCCGATATGCTTATATCGGTGACGTTATTGTTGCTGTGATTAAAGAAGCAGTACCAAATATGCCCCTAGAAAGATCGGAAGTGGTCAGAGCTGTAATTGTACGTACCTGCAAAGAACTTAAACGTGACAACGGTATGCTAATACGATATGATGACAATGCCGCAGTTGTCATTGATCAAGAAGGAAATCCTAAAGGAACTCGCGTTTTTGGTGCGATCGCCCGGGAATTGAGGCATTTAAATTTTACTAAAATAGTTTCATTGGCGCCCGAGGTATTATAATAGTCTTAAAATATAAGATGAGACTATGATATAGTTATAGTAGAGTATTGGAAAGAAATAGATTCAAATAAATTTAGTAGATTGTGTTTCACGCATATACCTTTAATTTAATAATATAATTTTTTTTCATAAACCAAAAAATAAGTAAAAAAAACATGTTGATTATATCAAAATTTGGGGGCAACAAGAATTTTAGTCCATCATGAGTAGGGACACTATTGCTGACATACTAACCTCTATACGCAATGCGGGTATGGATAGAAAAAGAGTAGTTCGAATAGCATCTACTAATATTACCGAAAACATTGTTAAAATCCTTTTACGAGAAGGTTTTATCGAAAATGTGAGGAAACATCGAGAAAGCGATAAATATTTTTTGGTTTCAACCCTGCGACATACAAGAAATAGAAAAAGGCCCTATAGAAACCTTTTAAATTTAAAACGGATAAGCCGGCCCGGTCTACGAATCTATTCTAACTATCAAAGAATTCCTAGAATTTTAGGCGGAATGGGGGTTGTAATTCTTTCTACTTCTCAAGGTATAATGACAGATCGGGAGGCTCGACTAAAAGGAATAGGCGGAGAAATTTTGTGTTATATATGGTAATCCTTCTTACATCCGCATTAGATCCAAAACTTTCTATTTGTTGTGAAAAAAAACTAAAATAAATGCGGAGTGTATAATCTTATTCCTCCTACATTCCTTAATAATTTAAGGGGGTTTTACCTGGAATGAAAGAAAAAATAGATTCATGAGGGTTTAATTACCGAAGCACTTCCCAACGGTATGTTCCGGGTTCGTTTAGATAATGAGGATCTTAGTCTAGGTTATATTTCAGGAAAGATCCGACGTAGTTTTATACGGAAACTGCCGGGAGATAGAGTCAAAATTAAAGTAAGTCATTATGATTCAACCGGAGGGCGTATCAGTTATCGATTCCCTAACAAGGATTCGGTGATTTTTCAACTTTAACATGAGTTTCCGCGGGAATACGATTCGAAATTCAAAATTAAGTTTAAGGAATTAAAAATATGAAAATAAGAGCTTCTGTTCGTAAAATTTGTGAAAAATGT